GTGCCGATTTAGCAATTGCCCCCGAAAATAATAAGAAAGCACACAAAGTAATAAACAAAAAATGAATCTCACTCTTATAAGTCAAGTTATTGAATATTTCGAACAAATCACAAAATTCTAAACTACCTGTTATCCAATAAAGGCCTAAAATTCCTAATAGTAACCCAAAATCTCCTATACGATTAGTTACAAACGCTTTCTGACACGCATTCGATGCAATAGGTCGTGTGAACCAAAAACCTATTAATAGATAAGAACACATTCCAACCAATTCCCAAAAAATATAAATTTGTATCAAATTAGAACTAGTAACTAATCCCAACATTGAAGTATTGAAAAAACTCATATAAGCAAAAAATCTCAAATAGCCTTGATCATGAGACATATAATTATCACTATAAATAAGAACCATAATTCCAACTGTAGTAATTAATAGTAACAAAATAGAAGTCAATGGGTCAATCAAGTGTCCGAATTCTAAAGAAAAATCATTAGTGATGGTCCACGACCATATATATTGATAAATAGAATTACTATTTATTTGCTGAATAAACAAATCGGTTGAAAAAATAAGCACTATACTTAACAATAAAATACTCGGAACCGCCCACCGACGACGAAGTTTTTTTGTTGCCGCCGAGAAAAGTAGAAGTCCCACTCCTATTAACATAGGAACTGCAAGTGTAACGAAGGGTATGATCCACGAATATTGATATATATGTGCCATAACTTGATTAATGATTAATTCTTTCTTGGTTCTGATTCATCGGCTCTTATCTCTTGTTATTTTTAAATTTTATTGAACGGATTTGCCAAAAAAAAAGAATAATTAATAATAATGATATTCAAAACTTAAATAGAAATTTTTCTTCATAATTATTCTGAATTTTTTTCAAAATACTTTCCATATTCAAATTAAGAAGTTAGAATTGGTCAAATAATATACGACGATACTAATGAAACAAGACACTAATAAAAGAAAATTTACTCTAAAATTCGATTATTGCTGTGGATTGCAAAAATTTATATCCAGAGAATTTATATACAAAGGATAAAGAATTATATTAAAAGTAGTACTTAATTTTAATTTTATAAAAATGATAAAAAAAATTCTTTTTCAAAAATTCTTCAACATTCAATAAAAAAGTAATAAAAAAAAGTAATAAAAAAGAATTCTTTTTTTTTATTACTTTTTTCAAGTCAGAATTATTAATGATTGTATTTTATTTTGACCCAGATTTAATGCCTTCTCTTTTGTTTATAACAAATCCTATGTATGATATTGGGCGCTTTACGTTTACATAAGATAAAAGGACAAAAAGAATTAATAAAAAGGAAAAAGAGAATTAATAAAATATCTTTTACATAAAATGGTTTTTAGAAAATCATATATTTTTTAAAAATAAAAATTGATTAATAATTTTGAATTTTCAAATTCAACTTCAATAAATTTAATTTCAATTAGGGAGACCCTCTCTTCGAGCTTAACCAATTCCTAGAAAAAAAAAGAAAAAAAAAACATTTTCATGGGGATAAAAAACTAAAGTTTTTGATGTATTTTATTCTATATAAATTCTATATATAAATTATTCTATATATAAATACAGTATGACGAAAAAAAGAAGAAATCTAATTACGAACTAATAAAAAGCAATGGTTAGGCTTTGTAGGAAGCAAATAGAATTTAACGACTAAATAACTAGATAATAAAGAACAATTTTTTTTTTAACACTATACGACAATATATGTCTTTCACATCCACTTCTAACAATAAAATAAATAATCTCTTTAATGTTGAATGGCAGTTCCAAAAAAACGTACTTCTATTTCAAAAAAGCGTATTCGAAAAAATATTTGGAAAAGAAGGGGATATTGGACCGCGTTGAAAGCTTTTTCGTTAGCAAAATCTCTTTCTACAGGTAATTCAAAAAGTTTTTTTGTGCAACAAATAAAAAATCAAACATCGGAATAATCTAACTCGGCTTGACATCGGAAAAAGATTGAATTTTATTTAGCATTTAAATTTGATTTAGCATTTAATTTAAAATAAAAAATATATACGAATATATACATAACGAATATATACATCGATATAATATTCTATACAATATTCTATACAATATATACAGAATATGATATACATATACTTTGAATAGAAAATAAATAAATATATAACTATAAAGAATATAAAATAAATAGAATAAATAGAAATTTAATTATATAATTTCTATATAATTTTATATAATTTCATAATTTCCAGCCTTTATTGAGATAATCAATACAAAATTGACCCTTTTCCCCCCTTATCCTATGGATATGTGGAATCTAATTTGGATATTGAATTCTAAAAAGGGGTACTTTTTGTTTTTGTTTGCAAAAAAAAAAAAAGAAGACACAAAGTTCGTCTTTTTGATTTTTAGCAAATTTTCTCATTTCCGGGATGGGGATTCTTATTTTCCCCATCCAGCCCTTTGTCACAATAATACGAAATATTAATAAGTTTTTAATAAGTTTTTGAATAGATGAATAAAAAAGAGCCGATCTAAAATCATTAGTAAAAAAAAACTAATCGTTAAAAACAAAAATTATTAATTTTTAAGTCACCCTCCTTAAAAATATTATTTTAAATAACTAATAAGCTCCCCTTTCTATCCAATTAATAAAATTTGCATATTGCATATTTAGTTTAGATAGATATGTATATAAGAGGTTATTTTTGAATGATTTTTTTTACACTATATATTTGGACTGGAAGATGGATCTCAAGATATATATTAAAATTTAGACAATATTAAAAAAAAATCACGAAATTTTTTTGTTATATGATATGCCCAACTCAATACCTAATTAAATTGTTAAATTAAATCTTAACACAAATTCTTTAAGCCCTGAAATACTAAGGATTATTAAATAAAATAGTTTCATAAATCTAAAATTGTAATCCATAAAAAAAAATTCTATTTTTTTTTTTAGCCCTAGTCATAGACTGCAATAAGAATTATATTATTTACAAGGGTTTCGTTGTATAAGAGTATAAGAGTCGAAACTACAAAAAAACAACATTGTTAAGTTAATCAAAATTGACACATTAAATAATAATAAAGATTATTATGAAAATACCCAAAGCATCAATTATTTCAATTAAATAAATTATTTAATTGAAATAATTGATGCTTTGATTCATTAATTTTTATGTTTTCGAAATAAAAAAAAATATTGGAGCTACGCTACTAAAATTAAAGCTCGACGATTGAATCAAAATTGGTTATTATGATTTTGAGCAAGCCGCTATGGTGAAATCGGTAGACACGCTGCTCTTAGGAAGCAGTGCTAGAGCATCTCGGTTCGAGTCCGAGTGGCGGCATAATATAATGTCTTATCTTTTCATTTCCTTTTCAAGAGGATACAATACGCCCTATAATGATAATGAATTCAATTCATGATTTCAATTATGTATAATGTATAATTAAAGAATCCTACCCTTTTGTTAATTTGTTAAGGATTTTTATGATATTTTTGACTTTAGAACACATATTAACTCATATTTCTTTTTCGGTTGTTTCAATTGGAATTCTAATTCATTTAATGGCCTTATTAGTCGACGAATTTGTAGGACTTTATGCTTCGTCAAAAAAGGGCATGAGAACTGCTTTTTTCTGTATAACAGGATTATTAGTTACTCGTTGGAGTTATTCGGGACATTTACCATTAAGTGACTTATATGAATCATTAATCTTTCTTTCATGGGGTTTTGCAATTATTCATATGGTTCCATATTTGAAAAAAAAAAAAAATTATTTAAACATAATAATTGCCCCAAGTATTTTTTTTACCCAAGCGTTTGCTACTTCGGGTTTTTTAACTAACCTGCATCGATCTGAAGTCTTAGTACCTGCTCTCCAATCCCGGTGGTTAATGATGCACGTAAGTATGATGGTATTTGGCTATGCAGCTCTTTTATGTGGATCATTATTATCAGTATCCCTTCTAGTAATTACATTTTACAAAATCATAAGAACTTTGGATAGTGCTAAAAGTAATAATTTATTATCTAGTTCATTTTCCTTTGGTAAGAGCCAATACATGACGAAAAAAAATAATGTTTTTAAAAATACTTACTTTCTTTCTTCTAGAAATTATTACAGGTCTCAATTGATTCAACAATTAGATCAGTGGGGTTATCGTATTATTAGTATAGGGTTCATTTTTTTGACCATAGGTATTCTTTCGGGAGCGGTCTGGGCTAATGAAGCCTGGGGATCATATTGGAATTGGGACCCAAAAGAAACTTGGGCTTTTATTACTTGGGCCATATTCGTGATTTATTTCCATATTCGAACAAATAAAAATTCTGATGAGGGTTTAAATTCTGCAATTGTTGCTTCTATGGGCTTTCTTATAATTTGGATCTGCTATTTTGGAGTTAATCTATTAGGACTTGGACTACATAGTTATGGTTCATTTACATTAACATCAAATTGATGAAGGGATCTGTCGCATATAACTATAGGACAACATATACAAGGGGGACAACATATACAAGAAGTTTTAGGTAATTCTTTGAGAACTTTTTGAATCACTACATTACTTGATTCAAAAAATTCTCAAAAGGGGGCAAAGGCATAAAGGTGTGTAGAATCTCTTTTTTTTTAACTTAAATTTAAATGAAAAGGAAAAAAAAAGAGATTTTTTTTATTGTTAAAGTTTTAATTTTTAAAAAAGAATAGGATTCCTTTTTCATTTTCTGTTTTATTTCGAAAAACTACCTATAAAAAAACGGAAATAGAATAGCCTCAACCTTGTCAACTGATAATGAGAAAACGCAATCCGGATAAATACCAATACCTATTACAGGAAGAAGGATAGCGATCGAAACAAATAACTCTCGTGGTCCAGAATCAAAAAAATAAGAATTTTGGGCATTAAACAGCTTGTATCCATAGAACATCTGGCGTAACATAGATAATAAATAAATAGGAGTTAGGACGATTCCAATCGCCAGTACAAAAGTAATTAGTATTTTTGGCATTAAAAGATATTTTTGGTCAGTAATTATTCCAAAAAATACTATCAATTCAGCAAAAAAACCGCTCATGCCCGGTAATGCAAGAGACGCTAGCGATAAGATACTGAATAACGTGAATATTTTTGGCATTGGGGCAGCCATTCCGCCCATTTCGTCGAGATAAAGAAGACGTATTCTATCATAACTCGTTCCCGCCAAGAAAAAAAGTGCAGCGCCAATAAATCCATGTGATATTATTTGTAAAATGACTCCATTGAGTCCCATCTCGCTTAGAGAGCAAATTCCGATAATTATGAAACCCATATGAGATACAGACGAATAGGCTATTCTTTTTTTTAAATTTCGCTGACCAAGAGATGTTAAAGCTGCATAGATTATTTGTATTGCGCCCGCTATTATCAACCAGGGCGAAAATATCGAATGAGCATGGGGTAGTAATTCCATATTGATTCGAACCAACCCGTATGCTCCCATTTTTAATAAGATTCCGGCTAGAAGCATACAAGTACTGTAATGTGCTTCTCCGTGGGTGTCTGGTAACCATGTATGTAAGGGTATAATCGGTGACTTGACAGCAAACGCAATAAGAAATCCAATATAGAATATTATTTCCAGAGCCATGGGATATGATTGATTGGCTAATGTTTCAAAATTAAATGTTGGTTCCTTGGTACCGTATAAAGCGATACCTAAAGCCCCCATTAATAAAAAAACAGAACTTCCCGCAGTATACAAAATAAACTTTGTAGCTGAATAGAGACGTTTCTTTCCTCCCCACATGGCTACAAGCAGATAAACGGGAATTAATTCTAATTCCCACATGATGAAAAAAAGTAAAAGATCTTGAGAAGAAAATAATCCTATTTGACCACTATACATTGCTAACATTAAAAAATGGAATAATCGGGAATCCCGAGTAACTGGCCGAGCCGCTAAAATAGCTAAAGTAGTGATAAACCCTGTCAGTAAAATAGGTCCGAGAGAAAGTCCATCTATTCCCAATCTCCAGTAAAAATCAAAAAAATGGATCCATTTATAATCTTCTATTAATTGGGTTAATGGATCGTCCAATTCAAAATAATAAGAGAATGTATAAGTCATTAAAAGTAATTCTACTATACATATAAAAATAGTATACCACCTAATTACCTTATTTCCTCTATGCGGGAGAAAAAAAATTAAGGAACCTGCGGATATTGGTAAAACTACAAACATTGTTAACCAAGGAAAAGACTTCATGGTAAAAACAAGATAACTTGGACCAGAAAAACCCTTAATCAAAAAAATTCTCTTTTTTTGATTAAGGGTTTTTGTCGGTAAACAAAAAATCAAATGTATTCAAGTGGTATTTTCTGGAAAGTATCAATAAGCTAGACCCATGCTTCTAGTTGTTTCATGCCATAAATAAACTCGAACACTTAAAAAATCTGTTGGACAGGCGGATTCACATCTCTTACAGCCAACACAATCTTCTGTTCTTGGAGCAGAGGCAATTTGCTTAGCCTTACACCCGTCCCAAGGTATCATTTCTAATACATCTGTGGGGCAGGCGCGGACACATTGAGTACAACCTATACATGTATCATAAATCTTTACTGAATGTGACATTGGATTTAGAATTTTTTTTTAACTTTATACTTTTTCGATCTAGTAAATTTCTACAATGAATCATATATGTGAATACCAGATGAATCAATGATTTACCAGACTTGTGCTATTCAATTCCGGATCGACTCGGGAGATATAACCAAGATGCTTTAATTTAATTTATTCGTTTTTCGCAAACATGATCTGATTGGTTCCGTATCCGTATCATATATACCAATTCAATTTGATTAATAGAAAGGTTCTATTTATATATATATATTATATATATAAATATTATATATATAAATATTATTTATATGTATTTATATATATAATTATATATATAATATTTATTTTCTATTCTATTTTATATGATTAATACTACTTATTCAACAAATTGGATTGATTGATACGAGTTGATTTTCTATTACGATAAATTGACGAAACAATAGCCAATCCAATAGCGGCTTCAGCGGCCGCGATAGCTATAATAAAAATTGAGAAAATATTTCCTTTTAATTGGCGACTATCAAAAAAATCAGAAAATGTTACAAAATTTATATTAACCGCATTCAGTATAAGTTCAAGACACATAAGAGCTCGAACCATATTTCGACTCGTAATCAATCCATAAATACCGATAGAAAATAAATAGACACTCAAAACAAGTACATATTCCCGCATCATCGGTCAACTCCTTATCAATTTCGATTTATTACCAATCTATTTATTTCTTGTGTACTTGGTTTATGAAATTCTTATTCTAGTCAATCCAATATGTTGATATTGAATTCTTATTCATATTGAAATAAATCGAATAAACAAATCTCTACATGAATAATCCTCAAATTCAAATAGAATTAAAGTCAAATGAATGTAATAAGATCGAGCAACAAACAAGTTGAATTTGGATTTTAATTGCTAATTCCAAAGATTTATTATTGATGAGCCACAGCAATAGCACCTATCAAAGCAACTAAAAGAATTATTGAAATGAATTCAAATGGAAGGAAAAAATCGGTTGATAAATGAATTCCAATTTGTTGACTATTACTTATCCAATCCTGCTCTATAATCTGGTTTTTTCTTGTAGTCCAAATAACCCCGTACCATGACGTATCTGGAATAATAGTAATTAGTGAAACAAAAATACTTGTACAAATTAAGGAAGTAAACCCATTCCCAACGGTCAAAATATTAAAATCTTTGTAATATTCTGAAGTATTCATGAACATCACAGCAAATAGAATTAAAACGTTTATAGCTCCCACATAAATAAGTAGCTGCGCGGCAGCTACAAAATGAGAATTTGATAAAATATAGAATAAGGATATACAAACGAGAACCAATCCCAACGAAAAGGCAGAATAAATTGGGTTGGTAAGTAATACCACTCCTAGACTTCCTAATATAAGACCTAATCCCAGAAAAACTAAAAGAAAATCATGTATTGGTCCAGGCAAATCCATTGTACGTAAAATAAAAGATAAAAAATAAAATTGTTTTTTCATGACCTTATTGACCTCACCGGGAAAAGCCCTTTTTTAGATTTTTTTAGAATAGGGTGATAATTGAATTAAACCCTAAAGGTTGGAAATTATTGTAGGTACAACTATTAAACTTATCTTATTCTTTCTCAAAAAGGGTAATGATTAGAAATTATTCTATATAAATAGATATAAATAGAAATGAAAAATAGAAATTTTGAAATAACTATGGATAGAACTCGGGGTATATTACTAGATTTTCAATCCAAATTAAGCCATGCTGCGGTTCTCACTAACCAATCAAATAACTGGTTGAGTTTTGTAGTTATTGAATACACAAAATGAAAAAATCATTCCCCCCTTTTTCGGTCAAAATGGAATCTTAGTTTATGAATTGGAAATTGTTCTTTAATTAATCTTTAATCAAAGGAGATTTCGCGTTTTGTTTTGATGAGATGAATTCAAAATTGTTCGAATTGTATAATCGTCAATTATTGACATTGGTAAACGCCCTAAAGCAATTTGATTATAATTCAATTCGTGACGATCATAAGTAGAAAGTTCATATTCTTCAGTCATTGATAAACAATTTGTTGGGCAATACTCAACACAGTTACCACAAAATATACAGATTCCAAAATCAATACTATAATTAAGCAATCGCTTCTTTCGAATATCGGTTTCCAATTTCCAATCAATAAGAGGTAGATCAATAGGACATACGCGAACACATACTTCACAAGCAATGCATTTATCAAATTCAAAATGGATTCGACCACGAAAACGTTCAGATGTGATTAATTTTTCATAAGGATATTGAATAGTTACGGGCAAACGATTTATGTGGGATAAGGTAATCATGAAACTTTGGCCAATGTACCTAGCGGCTCGTATGGTTTGTTGACCATAATTCATGAACCCAGTTACTAGGGAGAACATATAGTGAATATCTATGAATAATCTTATGTTTATTTATTTCTCTTGTTTTGTTTGAGACAAGACAGAATATAGAAAAGCATTTCTTTATAGTGAAAGGAGTTGGGAAGAAGTTGTTAATAATAAATTTCCGAGAGAAATAGGTAAAAGAAATTTCCAACCAAGATTTAATAATTGGTCCATTCTTAGTCGAGGCAAAGTCCATCTTGTTGTGATCGAAATGAACAAGAACAAATAAGTTTTAACCAATGTAATAAAGATACCAATTGTTACCCCGAAGACTCCACCGACGTTATTTATTTCAAAAAAGTCTGGAAGGGAAATGGCGGGAATAGATATATTCCAACCTCCAAAGTAAAGAACTGTTACAAATAATGACGAAACTAATAAGTTTAGATAGGAAGCAATATAAAATAAACCAAATTTGATACCCGAATATTCGGTTTGATACCCTGCTACTAATTCTTCTTCTGCTTCTGGTAAATCAAAGGGTAATCTTTCACATTCTGCCAGGGACGAAATTAAAAAAATGATAAACCCTATAGGTTGGCGCCACAAGTTCCATCCCCACAAACCATATTTTGATTGCGCCTCAACTATATCAACTGTACTTGAACTGTTAGATAATCATAGTCGATGATAACATCACTGTTCCGATCGCTATTACAGAACCGTACATGAGATTCTCACCTCATACGGCTCCTCTAAGGCCATAAATAAATCTAAGGACCGGGTCATATTATTTATTTTAATACATATATTTATCGGATTTAGCAGATAAATACGATAAAAATGGATCGAACGTTCCCTAATTCGACCAACGCAATTCTATCTGTTATAATACTAAAAATAAAAAAGTACTTCTGAATTGATCTCATCCTTTAAGAATTGAAATTTTTCTTTTTTGGGTAATAACTTATACTTCAATAAAATATTCAATAAAATATTCCTTGTAGAAATAGCAATAGCTATTTCACCCTATCTTTTTTCTTTTTTGATTACGAAAAAGAATTAGACATTTCCTTAGTTTATGCATTATGATACGAATTTGATTTCCATAAACATAAATATGGATATAGGAAAAATCAAATAAATAAAAAGGAAAAAGGATCCCTTTTTTCTATTGTAAACGTATTATATTCTTTGTTTCGCTCCTATTCTTCTTTCTGAAAAAGGGGAAGGGGTCAAAAAATGAAAATAATAAAAAAAAAGAAAGCAAAGGATTATTTCGTTCCTGATAGTCATTTCTTTAATCAGTGGGCGGGAGGATACTCTGAATCGGAATTATGTTATGGGGAGTACTGCCTGATCATTTCTACGAATTAAAAGCCCCAATTAATATTCTTTTTATATTATTATGTTGAAATATCTTTGTCGAAATATCTTTCTATTCTTTTTTTATAATTTTGAAAATCTCTATTACCAATCCTTTGTGTATCTTGGTGTTCCTAACCATCCACTTATTTTTGCTCAATTACTCGCTAGTTAGCATTATGGTAATACAGATAAATGATAGTGAAAACTCAATAAAGTTGATCTTGAGCCCGCTTCAAGCCAGGATGAATAATCAACCAATCTTGGGGCAACCGCTTTCGTCTTATTATGTTTAGTTTAGTTCTGCTTTACTCTTGTACATAGGAAATGAGTCTCCATTTTTTACGCCAAAAGTTCAAGCTGTTTTATTTCACTCATATAACTATCCAATTTCGTTCATGAACCAAAAAAAAGGAAATATAGTCAATTCATTTCATTTTGCCTTTTTCTGTTCTTAAATTTTCTTACAAAAAAGTTTCTCTTTCAACGAATCGCACGTAGAGATATGGATAATACACAGAGAGTTAAGGGTATTTCATAACTAATAGATTGAGCAGTAGCTCGAAGACCACCTACAAAAGAATATTTATTATTTGATCCATAACCTGACATAAGAAGACCGATGGGAACAATGCTTGAAATGGCAATCCATAAAAAAACACCAATTTTTAGATCAGCTAAAACAAAATGATATCCAAAAGGAATTACTGCATAGCTTAATAAAGTTGATATGACTGCTATAGATGGCCCGATACTGAATAACCGAGTATCCCCCCTTGAGGGAAAAAGATTCTCTTTGAAAAGTAATTTTGTTCCATCGGCTAACGCTTGAAGAACTCCAAAAGGACCGGCATATTCAGGTCCAATACGTTGTTGTATTCCTGCAGATATTTCTCTTTCTAACCACACAATTACTAGTATGCCTAGTGTGATTACCAGTACAAGAGTCAAAATAGGAACAAGCATCCATATAATTTCATAGATCTCGTTGATGGAGTCTAATCTGGAAAAAGAGTTGATAGCTTGTACTTCTCTCGTATTAATGACTTCCGGTGTATCAATTATCATTTCAACGATCAACTTCTCCCATAATGATATCTATACTACCTAGTATTGTCATAATATCAGCCAATTTCATTCTTTTAACTAGTTGAGGGAGAATTTGCAAATTGATAAAACCCGGTGGGCGAATTTTCCATCTCCACGGAAAACTGCTCTGATCCCCGATCAGAAAAATGCCCAATTCTCCCTTTGGGGCTTCGACTCTTACATAAAGTTCTTGTTTCGGCAATTCAAAAGTAGGAGAAGTTTTTTTACTAATGAATCGATATTCAAAATCATTCCATTCTGGACCCTTTTCGCTATCAAAACATCTAACTTCTAGATTTTCGTAGGGTCCCCCTGGAATTCCTTCCAAAGCCTGTTGAATAATTTTTATGGATTCTGTCATTTCACCAATTCGGACTAAATAACGAGCCAGCGAATCTCCTTCCTTTTGCCACTGGACTTCCCAATCAAATTCTTCGTAAGACTCATAATGATCAACCTTACGGAGATCCCATTGTATTCCAGAAGCTCGTAGCATTGGTCCTGATAAACCCCAATTGATTGCTTCCTCTGCAGCAACAATACCTATTCCCTCAACTCGTTCTAAAAAAATAGGATTTCGCGTAATAAGTTTTTGATATTCAGCAACTTTTTGTAAAAAATAATCGCAAAAATCCAAACATTTATCTATCCATCCGTGAGGTAAATCAGCCCCTACCCCCCCGATACGAAAATAATTATGCATCATTCTCATCCCAGTGGCAGCTTCGAATAAATCATATACTAATTCTCTTTCTCTAAAAATATAGAAGAACGGAGTTTGTGCACCGATATCCGCCATAAAAGGTCCAAGCCATAATAGATGAGAAGCTATACGACTCAACTCCAACATAATTACTCTGATATAGCTAGCTCTTTTAGGTACCTGAATATTTCCTAAATGCTCTGGACCATTTATTGTTATTGCTTCTGTGAACATAGTAGCTAAATAATCCCAACGTGTTACATAAGGCAAATACTGTATAATTGTTCGGTTTTCCGCAATTTTTTCCATTCCTCTGTGTAAATAACCTAATATTGGCTCACAGTCAATAACATTTTCACCGTCTAGAGTAAGGATAAGTCGAAGAACACCATGCATTGATGGGTGGTGGGGACCCATGTTGACTATCATAAGATCTTTTCTTGTAGTTGGTACATTCATAGAGGTTTCCTCGATTCATTCTTCCATGAATTAATGAAAACGAAAAAAAAAGTTCATCAAAATCCAAGATCTAATAAATCAAATAATTAAATAAAAAAAAAATTAACTAGTTTTTAGTTTTTGATTCCCGAATATCCAACCGATTAATTAATTCTTTGTAACGTACTCTATTCTTCTTTGCAAAATAAGATAGCAGTCGTTGTCGTTTTCCTAGAATTTTTCGTAAACCCCTCTGAGATAAATAGTCTTTTCTATGCAATTCCAAATGTGAGGTAAGTCTTTGTATCTTATTAGTGAAACTTAGTATTTGAAATTCAATAGATCCTTTGTTTTCTTCTTTTAATTCTTGTGAAATAACTGGGATGAATGAATTTTTTACCATAAAATGAAAGCCCCTCTTTTATTAAATATTAAATGAAGATATTTTTCTTGATCAGTAATAATAAAAAGAATGGAAAATGTAATTAAAATGGAATATAGAATATATTAATAAATGGAATATAGAATAGGAATATAGAATATATTAATAGCTAAATAATATAATAATTTCAGTGTATTTAAATTTTATATACACAATAATCTTTACTTCATTAGTAATTCCTGCTTTTGTTAAATCAAATTTATTATTAATAAATCCACTTTTCTTTTATTCGACTAGAGAGAAAAAAAGATAGTATATTTCTTTTCTTACAAAAGCGAAAAATTTATACCTAAAAAAAATGAATTAATGAATTTTAAAATCGACTTGATACGTACATATATCAGACCAGAATAGGGAATGTAAAAAATACATGTGTCCACTTCTCTCTTTTCTTATATTAGATCAGAACGTTATGATATATACATCAAAAATGCACCCTTACCGAATTTTTAATTGTGGATATATATGTATCCTTACCATACCGAATCGGCTGGCGTTGTTAGTATCAAACCAATATCGATTCATACAAGCTAAATCTTCTAATCGATAATTGGGCCAAAGAAAAATTTTTAATTTACTTAGTAGGCTATTTTTATATCTATCACAATCTTTGCTTTTATCAAACCCGTAGCTACGGTGTTTTATGTTATTATCATTCAAAATGTATCTGTTTATATGAATATTATTTCTATTTTTTGGTTGTGAAGTGAAAGAAATTAGAATTCTTAATTCTCTACGCCGTTTCGGCGATAAAATGTTTTCAGGAACAAGCAAATCATAATTATTTTTGTCTCTATTTCCAATTCGATTTTGATGTCTTTCAATAAATTTGGTAGAATTCTTTTTATCAGCATAGCCCTTTTCCCTGTATTTTTGCTTAATTTGTTCTTTGCTCTTATGAACCAATAAAATACCTAGAATTTGGTACATAATAAATTGTCCATCATTTTTTACCGACAGACGCAACGGTTCGATAATCAATAGTCCTTTTTTCATCAATTCGGTCAGCGTTAAATCCTTCTGAATCATCAGAATATCCAGACTTATTTCTTCCCTTTTAATAGAGGATATAATAATTTCTCGTGGATTTGTCAGTCTAAGCAGGAGACAATATACTTTGATATTATTGATTATTTTTTGATTTAAAGAATCATCCCATCTTAATTGAAAACATAAATACCTTTTTAGGAAGAAATCGAGCTCCGCTTCCGTATTACTTTTGTATTGTTTTTTCTTTCTACGTTTTTTCCTGTCCGATTCCACATAATCTTCTTCAATATCTTTTTCTTGATTGACGAAAACTGATCGAAGATCCGCTCGGTCCTCCGATTCGTTTTCCTCATGCGTTCTATTTTCAAATTTAATAGATTTTTTTTCAAGAGATATAAAAAGATTGACATTTTTCTTGTTGTTGATTTTTTGATTTTCACTAATATTGTCATTTCTATTAAAATTGAAAAGAAGTAATTGGATTGGTATTGCCCAGGGTTTTATCTTATATATTTTGTACAATATGACAAATTTTTGAAATAACCAAAGTTCTAAATTGGATATAGGATCGTTTAATATTTCGTCATTCATTCCCATCCAATCAAAAAGATTTTTTTTTTTTTTAGATGAATTAGTTTCTTGATCTTTGCGAAACCTACGAAAAAAATGATTTTTCTTATCAATTTTATTGGTCATTTGATATTTATTAGGGTCCGTTTTATTATTTTTTTTATGTTTGGTTCCAGTATCGATCCAGTACGCAATATGGACTTTCTTTCTAAGACAAAAATTAAGAATTCTCCAATCAAAATATTTTCTAGCTGGGGTTTTCTCCATATCGATAATATCATCCTCTGTTAGATAATTATTGATAAGAATACTACCTAACATATCCAAAAATTTGCTTGTATTTGGGTTGTAATTATAAGGAATCTTTTTATTTCCTTTTAATAGGGATCTATAAATATATGAGTCTTTCTGATCATGATGATTAATATATTTATATGATAAAAGATTATATCGAAAGTTTTTTTTCAAATTCTCTTTTTCTTTTTGCTTTGATAATAGGTCTGCTTCAAAATTATTTTGTTTTTTGTACTGAATTAATGATTTGAATTGGTCTTTTTCATATAAATTCCATTTTGGTAAAGATTTTTTTTGAACCATACAGCCTTGATTAATTTTAGTTTGCCATATTAATCTATACCATCTAATCTGATAAAAATTGTATTTATATTGATAAGGACTCCTTAACCATTTTTTCCATTGACTCATTGCAGAATTTAGAAAAATTTTCTCTTTTAATTCGGGATGAAATAGCCCTTGGTCCCAAAAATAATCTTTTATTTCAGTCTTAAGAAATAGGGATGTTCCGTGATATTGAAGGACAGATTTTAACTTATATAAATTAATAATTTGGATTTGTGATAATTTATAAAATACATATGCTTGTGACAAGGAGGATCTGTCAGAAGAAATTTTTGAATTGTTTTTATTATTATTATTTATAAGACTAATATTCCTTTTATTATGTGACTTTTTTATAATCGAAATAAAGTGAATTCGATTTCGACTTGTTTTATCAATTCTTTTATGATTTTCTTTGTTATTGTAAATGTATTTAGGAATAATTTTCCTTGTTGATTGAAGAAAAAGTTGTGCATTGATTCTCGGAATATTAATGATAACTATAAAGATATCTATGTATAGCCTTTCAATCAAAATTCTTATAAAAAAATAGGATTTACGAATCAAGCGAGCATTTCTTTTTTTTAATATTTGTAAATTTTTTTTTGATGATTGTAATCTTTTAGCATTATAGTTTATTTTGTTAGGGCGAATATTCATTTCGGAGCTTATAATTTTTTTTGTCTTTTCTTTTGTAATTTTTTCTATTTGATTTAAGATTGCGTTTGTTCTAGCCGTCATATCTTTCATTTTTTTTTCTGTCAGTGAATAATTTGTCCAATCTATAAATTTAATTTTTGGAGACGATTTTTGAATTGTCCGATTATTGATTATCGACTCCGTTTCTTTTTTAGTTTCATTTAATTCATAGACTTCTCTAAACCAAAATAAGAAAATTAGGTTTCTTTTTGATTTAAAAAATTTGTTTATTATTTCTTTTAGAAATAGAAGGTTTTGGATGAACCAAGTTTTTTTTTCTTTGGATAAATTGAGAAAAACTTTCCTTTTTTCGTTTAAAGTTTTTATAACTAAAAAAAAATTCTTTTTCAACTTTCTAATTTTTTTTTCGAGTTTTTTAAAAATCGTGTCAAAAAGGGAAAATCGTTTTCGAGGAGAACCAAAGGGCCGTTCGGTTTCCATTCCCCAAACTGTTAAAAAACAAAAATCGTTTTTTTGATTTTTCCTTTTCCTTACATCGTTAAGAATATGAGAGGATTTTGACTTCGATCTGTGCCAAGGTTTTAAACGAAAAGGAAATAGGATTTTTATTTGAATACCGTCTGTTAACCAGTTTTTCGGGAATTCTTTTTCTGATAATTGAACTCCATTATAGGTGCATTTAACATGCATTTCTCTATTCCAATCCGTTAAATCCTCGGACCATTCAGGAATTTGAAAAAATAGCATACGAATCATATTTTTAGCTATTATTAATGAAGGTAATAGAATATATTTTCGAAGAAGTGATTGAGTTACTAAAACACAACCTCTTATTACTTGAGCGAACACAATGCTATCCCAAGCTTCAGCTATTTCTATTTGGGTTTTTTCTTCTCTTTTGTCTTCGTCTCTTTTGTCCTTTTCTTTTTTCTCATTTTTGTTTGTTTTTTCTCCGTTATAAGTAGAATCGGAAATCGTGAATTCTTTGTTTTTACACATCCAATTTCGAAATATTATTTTCATCAGTTCAGAAATATCAAAAGAAAAAAAAAGAGAATTGTCCAGCCTGTCCAAAAAAAGAGGAGAATGCATATTTGCTTGAAACAGTTTCCAAATAACTGTTTTACGTCGTTGGTTTCGCATTGAACCCTTTATTATGTTTCGACGAAAGTCCGATTGTTGTGAATAACGTATTAAAGCCACTTCGTCAGCTTGATCAGGATTAGTTCTGTCTTTGGTATTATTATCACTATCTGTATTTTGTTGATTATCAGTAAAGATTACTACACGTTTGGCTTTTCGTGAACGAATCCCATGATCTTCTCCTACGCTTTCTTCATTTTCTCCTTCTTGTTGTTCTAAATCGTCGATTAATTTGTACGACCATCGAGGAACTTGTTTACTTATTTCTTTTATTCCATTCGATTTTTTTATAATTGTTTTATTGTTAGGATCCGTTATAACTCCATTGAATACAAATTTGAAATTTTTTATTTGATTTTCTAAATTCATTTCGTCTTCTTTAGAAAATAATGAAAGTTCCTTAAAATTAAAACTTGATTTTACTGAAAATTCATTAATTAAGTTCAAAAAATAGACAATTTCTCTTGAAAATGATTTTCTATCAAATGGATTAATTT